CGACACCCATCAAAGGAGTAGTTCCCCACCCCGGAGCTACTTTACCATATTCCGAATTCAATGGTTTCAATAAATCCCCTACAATAGTTCGTCTTGGACCAGATCTAGAACTCCCCTCAACGCTTTGTGTAGCCATAAATCCTTTTTTGTATTAACTGAGATCTGTTGACTTTGTATACCATTCCGTTGTAAATAAATGATCTTATCATAGATCCATTGTGGTCTGGAAATTATTATTTTTTTATTATTATATAATAATGGAAACAGCAACCCTAGTCGCCATCTCTATATCTGGTTTACTTGTAAGTTTTACTGGGTATGCCTTATATACTGCTTTTGGGCAACCCTCTCAACAACTAAGAGATCCATTCGAGGAACACGGGGACTAGTTGAAGTAATGAGCCCCCCAAGATTGGGAGGCTCATTACTTCAATTAAGATAATGAAAAATCATTTCACCTTTTTAGTTGGAACTTTAGGCGGTTCTCGAAAAAAGATAGCGAAAAAAATTATTCCTAGAGTCGATACTAAGAGGAATGTATAAACTAATGCTTCCATAGATTCAATCGTGGTTTACAATTATAGCTTCCATATCTGGTTATTTAGAGCGTTCCCGGATAAAAAAAGAGCAAGAGTCAAGACAAAGAAAAGGCGGCGATTCAAATCAAGATGTCCCCAGTACCCTATGTCAAATTACAAAAAGAAAATAGAGACGAAAAATCAGAGATTAATGTTGTATCAAACTACTTGTCTTCTTGTAGTTGGATCTCCAAGTTTTTGGAATGCTCCAAATTCCACCTGAGCGTCTAAATCTGGATCAATACCAGCAAAAACATCTCTAAACAAGGTTCGAGAGCCATGCCAAATGTGTCCGAAGAAGAAGAGCAGGGCAAACGAAGCATGTCCAAAAGTAAACCAACCCCTTGGACTACTACGAAAAACACCATCGGATTTCAAAGTAGCACGATCTAATTCAAAAATTTCACCCAATTGTGCGCGTCTAGCATATTTTTTCACAGTAGCAGGATCACTATAACTGACTCCATTTAGTTCACCACCATAGAACTCAACAGTTACACCTACTTGTTCAACACTATACTTCGATTCTGCCCTTCGAAAAGGAACATCGGCTCTAACAATTCCGTCTCCGTCTACCAAAACAACCGGAAATGTTTCAAAAAAAGTAGGCATACGACGTACAAAAAACTCACGCCCTTCTTTATCTCTAAATAGAGGATGTCCTAACCACCCAATAGCTATTCCATCCCCGTTATCCATTGAACCTGCTCTGAACAATCCACCCTTTGCCGGATTATTTCCGATGTAATCATAAAAAGCTAATTTTTCAGGAATTTTAGACCAAGCTTCGGATAAGCTTTGATTTTCAGCCAGCCCAGTACCAACTCTTCGATATATTTCTTGCTGGAAGTATCCTTGATCCCATTGATAACGAGTGGGACCAAATAATTCAATGGGGGTAGTTGCTGAACCATACCACATAGTTCCAGCAACAACAAAAGCTGCAAAAAAGACAGCAGCGATACTACTGGAAAGCACGGTTTCAATATTTCCCATACGTAATCCTTTGTATAGACGTTGGGGCGGGCGGACACTAAGATGGAATAGGCCCGCCAATATGCCCAATGTCCCTGCTGCAATATGATGAGAGGCTATTCCTCCCGGAACAAAAGGATCAAAACCTTCCACACCCCACGCTGGATTTACAGATTGTACTTTTCCGGTTAGCCCATAAGGATCAGACACCCATATTCCAGGACCATACAATCCTGTTACATGAAAAGCACCAAACCCAAAACAAGCCACTCCTGAGAGAAATAAATGAATTCCAAAGATCTTGGGCAAATCTAAAGAAGGTTTTCCTGTACGTTCATCACAAAAGATTTCTAGATCCCAATACACCCAATGCCAGATAGCTGCCAAGAAGCACAAGCCAGAAAACACAATATGCGCCCCAGCCACACCTTCATAACTCCAAATACCCGGATTCGTTATAGTTCCTCCTGTAATACTCCAACCACCCCATGAATTGGTTATTCCTAAACGAGTCATGAAGGGTATAACGAACATACCTTGTCTCCACATTGGATCGAGAACGGGGTCAGAAGGATCAAAAACTGCTAATTCATATAGAGCCATCGAGCCGGCCCAACCAGCAACCAAAGCTGTATGCATTATATGGACAGCCAGCAAACGACCGGGATCATTCAATACGACGGTATGAACACGATACCAAGGCAAACCCATGGAATACCCCCTTATCAACGAAAGATAGACACTATGTAACTTTATTGCACTGGAAAAAACTATGTTATGGACCTCCCTTTTTCAGTGGATTATCTCGGAGAAAGGATTCCATTTTTTTTTTTAGTATTTTAGTCAGAATGTCACAATTTTGTTTGTAGGAACAATGAGAAGCAGATCTATTCTATACCAGATAAGTACCAATACGCAATGGGAGGTTGACTCCATTTTAGATGAGCGAATGCATACGGATTTGTTCATCATTCAAAAAGCCTATTCGTAAGAATTTTACTTTATTCATTTTGTCTTCTTTTTTTTTATGTTATGAACTTATCGAATCTGCGCAAATAACAAATAAAATAAAACAAAAAAATAAAGAAAATAGAAAAAATAATAAAATAAAAGCCAATATCCAATATAATCTTATTAAGACAATAAATTCATTTAAGACAATAAATTCATTGTTACGCTTTCACATCAAAGTGAAATAGAGTACTTCATTTTTTTTATTTCATTTAATGCCTATTGGTGTTCCAAAAGTCCCTTTTCGAAATCCCGGAGAGGATAGTTCAAATTGGATTGACGTATAGTGCGACTTGTCAGAGACATTGGGTCATTATGGGATTTCCCCGTTCTCTACCCCGATCGAGATATCCTCTGTTTCACCAAAGAAGGATTGATTAAATCATCCAAAAATTAGAGCGTGAAGTGGCAATAAAGTGCAATTAGATCTATGCTTTGGAGGTATTCAGATTAATATTATCAATTAGAATAATTTATGGTTAGCTTGTTTGGACCAATAAAATGAAGTATCCAGGCTCCGCTTAGAAAAACCCAATTAGTACTATATCCATGATTACTATTTGTATCATATTCTATTTATAAATTTTATAAATTAGAAATAGGAGTAATTTAAAACTACTAATCATAATCAATCGAATAATTTGATAAATACGTCAAATATTTTGTGGAAGGCGTGAAATGAATTGAAAAAAAAAGGAAGTTGTAGCAAAAAGACACGGTATTGGGGGCATTTGCCCTATATGTGCAAATCCAAATCGGGCAGATCTTTACTCGGAGTAGAGCACAAACCTAAAAGAATTAAAGAAGCCCACTCAGGAACAAGAGAATGTTATCGTGATTTGAATTGGATCCCGATGAAAGAATACATCAATGAGAAGTTAGTTTGATAAGTTTAATGAATTTTTTTTTTTATTATAGGTAAACGGGTAAAAAAACCATCTTTCTTGAAAAATGGAGGAAAAACCCCTTCGTTATTCGTTAAATGGGATCTACATATTGATTCTTTTTTTCGCGATTTTTGATGAACCGTATGCATCAAAAGGTGCATGTACGGTTCCTAAGGGATAGAATTTGATCCTAATCAACCGACTTTATCGAGAAAGATTACTTTTTTTAGGTCAAGATATTGATAGTGAGATCTCGAATCAACTTATCGGTCTTATGGTATATCTCAGTACAGAAAGTGAGATCAAAGATTTGTATTTGTTTATCAACTCTCCTGGCGGATGGGTAATACCCGGAATAGCTATTTATGATACTATGCAATTTGTGCGACCAGATGTACAAACAGTATGCATGGGATTAGCCGCTTCAATGGGATCTTTTATCCTGGTCGGAGGAAAAATTACCAAACGTCTAGCATTCCCTCACGCTTGGCGCCAATGAGTTTTTATTTTATTTGAAAGAAAAAAGAAAACTATGCCTTCGCCATATGAAATATGAATATTAAGTAATAATAGCATGGCATTTCGAATTCAATATAAGAAATTTTTTTTATTTCGTTTTAACATTAGATTATGTATTGAAAGAGTAGTATGAGATATTAGGGGTAGTTCCGATTTTATCGGGAGCCTATTTCAGTGTCGCAAACTTTTTTTTTGTTTTCACACCAGAAGGTTCTTAATGCTATTTATATTATTATGAATTATGAAAGAGGACAAAAAAAAAAAAAAGATTATATTCTTTTTTCTTTTTTTTTTATTTGAAAAAAAAAAAGAAACTTTGGGATTGCTAAATCACCGATGAAATAAAGCAACGGAGCCACCATAGTATTTTGTTTTTCTTAATTCCTCCCAAGGAAAGGGTGGTCATTGTATCATTTACCGACCTAGGCTTTGTAGACTCTCTATTTTTCTTCGGTAAAAGTGAATTCTCTTGTAGAGCCGTATGCAATGCGCAAGCAATGCCTGTACGGTTGTTCAATTCTATCTTTTTTTTTATTCTTTATCTCTTCTCGTGACCTTCTTATGCGAGATAAAGTAACCCTTTATTATCTTATATCATCAGGGTAATGATCCATCAACCTTTTGCTGCTTTTTATGAAGCACAAATAGGAGAATTTGTCCTGGAAGCGGAAGAACTACTGAAACTGCGCGAAATCCTCACAAGGGTTTATGCACAAAGAACAGGCAAACCCTTATGGGTTGTATCTGAAGACATGGAAAGGGATGTTTTTATGTCAGCAGCAGAAGCCCAAGTTCATGGAATTGTTGATCTTGTAGCAGTTGCATAAAAAATAGCAGGAATTTCACACAAATCGCGATTTGAGATTTTAGTTTCTTACCGAGGTTTCATATTCTATTAATTTGAATTTTATTAATTTTAATATTTAATAAAATATTAAAATAGAATATGAATATAGAAAGAATTCATAATCATCCGGTTAGGATCGATCTAAACCAGCCCATTATGCATACGATTCAACATGCCAACTATTAAACAACTTATTAGAAACACAAGACAGCCAATCAGAAATGTCACCAAATCCCCCGCTCTCGGGGGATGCCCTCAGCGCCGAGGGACATGTACTAGGGTGTATGTGCGACTCGTTCAGATTTCAGATTGTGGGTTGGGACAAAAGAAAGAATTTTTCCACTATCCGTGATCAGTACCGATGAATAGGATAGAATGGAAGACTCCCCTTCACTATCTAAAATGAAAAAAAAAAGATCTAGAATATGCTTCTATTGTGTATCAAATTTATGGTTTCTATTGGTGCAAATTCAATTACCTCAATTTTCAATTGAAAATGCGAAAGAATTCCCCATTGGTAGCAAATGATTATCTGTTAAGCAGGGCAAATCTTATTTAAATTAAAAAGCCGAAAATGGATGCCTCTACTCTTGCAAGAACGGACTAACAAGGTCAGCTAATCAGCTAATCCACATAATTAAATACCGTTACTGTAAAAACGGATCTCGTTGTGAAAGACCTACTACTGGGGAATTCATGGGTAGAGCCAAAAAGTGTAAACTGTACAAGTTAACAATAGCATTGATTCGATCAAGTAAGGGGCTCCGGTGTATAGAGAGGACCTCGCCGTTTAAGAAATAACCATAGAAACGATGGAACCCACTATTTATTTATCCATTTCTATTTACTACTTAATTACTACTTATTTTTATTTACTATATTTTTGTTATTTTTGTTTGATACCTAGTACCAATAAGATTTCTTATTTCAAGGCGAAATGCTTATAAAAAAAAAGAAAAAATAGTGGTTGGGAAGGTTAGAGTAGCAAAAGCCGTTGGAATTATTATTTTATACATTGGAAGAATCCGTTTTGTTATTCTAGAAAAGGGAAAAAGAATAACTGAAAGAAAGGAAATCGATTAGTTATTTATCAAAGTTTCGTTTATTCAATGACCAGAATTAGACGAGGATATATAGCTCGGAGGCGTAGAACAAAAATTCGTTTATTCACATCAAGCTTTCGTGGGGCTCATTCAAGACTTACTCGAACTATTATTCAACAAAGAATAAAAGCTTTGTTTTCGGCCTATCGGGATAGAGATAGGCACAAAAGAAATTTTCGGTGTTTATGGGTCACTCGTATAAATGCAGCAATTCGCGAGAATGCAGTATCCTATAGTTATAGTACATTAATAAACAATCTGTACAAGAGACAGTTGCTTCTTAATCGTAAAATACTTGCACAACTAGCTATATTAAATAGGAATTGCCTTTATCTGATTTCCAATGACATGATAAAATAAGGAGATTGGAAGGAATCCTTCGGAATGTTTGACTTTGACATGGAATTACTTGGAAAATGAATTCCGGGAAGGTAGAATAGAAATAAGTATGATAAAATATGATCATAATATGATCAAGTAGTCAAACTGAACAAAAACATTCAATAAAAAAATATTTATTTTTTTATTTACTTTACCCAATTCGTTTTTTTTACGACACGACAATCAAATCTGTATTCCTGGATTTTTCTCGAACAAAACATCAACCGACGTTTGAGTTCGGATTGAAATTTTGATTCAATTAAAGAGTAAGCCTATTTTTTTCTGGTTCTAAGACCCGTAGTTCGAGCGACCAACTCGTTTTTTTCAAATTGTCTTTCATTATTAAGAAAGGGTAATGAAGATAAAATACGAGCTTGTTTTATAGCAATGGTAATTAATCGTTGTTGTTTTAAAGTCAATCTATTCACCCGTCTAGATAATATTTTTCCTTGTTCACTAATAAATCGACTAATTAAACTCATGTTTCTATAATCAATTCGATCCCCCGATCCAATCGGGGGCAGACGCCTACGAAGAGATCGCTTGGGCTTAAGAAAAAGTCGCTTGGATTTATCCATGGCTTGTTTATTTTATTCCTTTTTTCGAGAATCCTATTTCCTTTGATCGGATCAAAAATGCTAATGATTTCGAATTAAGAAATAGGATTTTGCTTATTTCTATTTAAATATATATATTAACATATGATATGCTAATATATGATATGTCAATATGTCATTTTTCATCTTCCTTGTAAAAGTCACACGCAGTTGATCGATTCCATCTATTTCTTTATCTCCCCGTGAATTGTATGTTTGTAACAATAGGGACAGAATTTTCTCAACTCCAATCGACTAGGCCTATTGTGTCGATTCTTTTGAGTAATATATCTAGAAATGCCTATTGATTTCTTATTAACACTCTTTCGAACACAACTGGTACATTCTAAAATAACCCTTATTCGGACGTCTTTACCATTGGCCATGAACCTCCTTTTGGTTTTTATTCACTCAACTCTTCTATTTTCCTATCCGAAACGAAGAAGAAAAGAAGGAAAAAATACAAGTTACTAACTCGAAATCAAATTATGAAAGATTTTGTTGCCGCCAATAGAGTAATAGTAAAAATAAGTAATACAATGATTAAAAATTATATTTACATTAGAAGTATATTTAGATTAGAAGTTTAGATTAGAATAGAAGTACAGTCTTTCTATTTTATTTCAACTTCTTGTATGATATTGTTGCCCTAACCGCATTTCCACTTCTGTTCTCTTAATTTAATTAAAGATTTAATTAAAGTAAATTTACTTGAAGTTTGAACCCAGTTTCGTGTTTGGCTGAGGTTGAATCCACTTTTATTCTTTCTCTTTTCTAACTTATTCGAATTAGAAAAAAGGGGGTAGTAGTCAGAGATATTAAATTGTGTCTCTAAGTTTCTTCACCCCCCCGTGTTAATAACTAGAATGAAAAAAAAGGGAATGTCAAAGCATCCGGGAAAAAACGATTGATCTCTATCAATAGACCTGCTAAAGACCCGAACCATAGAGTACTTATTACTGGCGCTACGGATAGATATGTTTTTAGATCTCGCATAAAAAATCCTCCTTCTGTATTCTTTATTGTAATACATAACGGCAATACATATATGATCAGATGTATATATGTAGTTAAATTAAAGGACACTCGCATTTGTTTTGTACGCGGAATTCTTAATTCAAATTGAGAAATGTACAATAATTTGATAGATAAGATTTTCCTCTTCTTTTCTTAAAAGAACAAAATACGTCTCTTTCCGTCTGGGCATTCACGAAATTTACGGCGGGTTTCCTATTTTTTTTTTTTCATATGTATATAAGTTTATTATTATATGTATTATATGTTATATGATATGAGACAAAAAAAAAAAGAAATGGCAAGATAAGTTATGTATCTCAATGGAGAAAATGAAATGAAATAAGTATGTGGAAAACAAGACAGGGATTCTCTACAATGACATTGTAGACCAATTGAAAGGGATGTAGCGCAGCTTGGTAGCGCGTTTGTTTTGGGTACAAAATGTCACGGGTTCAAATCCTGTCATCCCTACTTATTACTTCGCCTCTGAGCAATACAATAACAAGGGATCAATTGAGATCAATTAAAATTAGGCATACCTAATCATAAATTAATATGATATTCTTTAATATCATATTATTATTTATTATATTTATATATAATATAGTTTATATATGAGATAGTATAGGCATTCAAGATGTAGTGGAGTCAAAAAAAAAGAATCTTTTTACTTACAGCTTTCTTTTTTGTAATAAAAAAGCGCTCTTAGTTCAGTTCGGTAGAACATGGGTCTCCAAAACCCAATGTCGTAGGTTCAAATCCTACAGAGCGTGATTCCATTCTTGTTTTGTTAAGTCAAAAATTTTAGGGAAAAGCTTGAACATCAATCTTAATTTGACCTCCTGTGGATTTCTTAATTTGACCTCCTGTGGATTAAAAAAAGGAGGAGGTCAAAAAAAAAGGGTATTAATTAATCAAAGATCCAACTGGTCACCACGTCTGTATTGTAAATAAGCAGTTACGAATAATCCAGCCAAAGTAATAGGAATTAGACCTAAGACGATTCCAAATAGAAAAACTTCAATCATTTCAATTTGTTTGAAAAGAGGAAAAAGGAGGTAATATCTATCCTTAAATATTAATGCATATTGCCCATAAATCTCAATAACCAAGAATTGGAAATTGACACGGTAAGGAACTAGAAAATGGAATACTGCAAAAAAAAAAATTCTTTTTTTTTATGAATTGTTCATTCAATTAATTTCAAATAAGTCGTATCTTGCTCAGACTAATAAATAGAACTAAAGTTATAGTTAAAGCTACTAACAGAAAACCAAAATAACTAGTTAGAGTGGGCATGAAGGAACTAAATAAACTATTTTTTTTTATCCATATATTTGTAAAATACTTTCCTAAATTCAATTTTTTAAAGATACGAAGATAAGCAAAAATACCAATTGAAAGTTTTTTATTTATTAATCATTTATCAATCATTATCATTATAGATTATAGACAACACTCGAAAAAAAAAAGAGCGATATAAGTAGAAAAAGAAATCAACTCATCATCTAAAAATCTACCTATCCTATCTCCGAATCAAAAGATTCATTGGACAACTCTTGAAAAATAAAAGAACAAACTAAATTGAAATATTAAAATAATAATATATTAGAAAAACTGTGTTGTATAACTTCATTCAAAGAAACTGTCTTTGAATCAAATCACTATGTAAATCGCTACGGAATAAAATTGGAAAATCATTTCTATGTTGATCACTTCTTTTAGTTTATTTATTTATTTGTTATTTATTTGTATCGAATCCATTTTTTTTTTTAGATTTTAGAACGAAAAGTAACCCTCTATTTTTCTTTATAATATCTTTTACTTTTACTTTTTTTTTCTTTCCATATTAAAATAAAAAAAAAAACCTCTTTGTAGTTTAATTAAGTATCAAGAAAATCAAGAAAAACCTTTTGCATCGAATACAAGAACAAGAATACACACATTCAGAATATTGATTCTTACAATTATTTTTTCGCTGTTCTCTCGAATATTCTCTACTGCCAGTACTTGTTTCTGGACAACTAAGCAATTCCTTAAAATGAAAAAAAGATTTCAACAAAAAACTCTTATTCTACAAGTACGA